ATTCCAAGAATTCTTGTTATACACCCCTTCCAACCCTCAACTCTCTTTTCTAAGTTTATCGATATTGAATCAATTGAACGCACTTCTAACACTTGTTCCACTTTTGGAAGACCCTGTGTTATATCACCAGATCTCGATTTTTCATATATAAATGTAACTAACGTATCTCCTTCATAAAGGATTTCTCCATAATGGCCGTGAACAGTTGCCCCTGGAGTGGCCAAATAAGGATTAGCCGATCTTATTACTACATAGTCAACGTAAACAATTATAACTTGGCCCGATTTTAGGTGTGGTCCGTTTTTGGCCATATATATATTTTCACAAATAAACTGCCCCGGGCTAATTATTGTCAATCTTTCTTCACAAGAATTATGATAATAATTATGACGGCGAATATACCACTTCAAATTGAATGGATTCAAAACACCCTTACTGCATGGATCGGGATTAACAATTCTCTCCTTTTCATCCATTAAATAATATTGAAATACTTGAAAAGTCTGTTTTAAATTGTTAAGTTTCAGATATTTAGTTACGGAAATCTGATTATGAGTTATGAAATGGTAAAATGAATAAAAATTCGCAAATTGAAGGGCTATTCCTAAGGGGCCCAACCAATTCCTAAGTGGAATTATAGGATTTCCTTTAATTGTTTCTTTTATTACATTGTGAGAGTTTACACCATTGAATAGATTCATTCGAAAACAATTAGATGATGACAAAATCATCAACGATTGACATTCGTTATTTCTATTCAACAACGTACTAAGAGTTCCTTGATTTTTTTTAAGTGATCTTGCCTTGGAATAAACGGAAGAAAGTGGATTAATATTGGGACGATCTAACCCATTATCAGAGACCAATCCTGACCCTGATGGATCATTCCTTTTTCTGCTGATATATGAAATAGGGGATTTCATTAAGTTGATTCTTAGAAAATCACGAATCAGACCCTTTGTATTTACTTCAACAACAGAAGCTTGGGCCCTCTCGATAAAAGAATTTTTTTTGTCTTGATCCCAATTCAAGACTAAACAAGTCCGAACTAGTTGAATACTTGTGTCAGAAATTCCCTGACGTGGTTTACCATTTCCATAAAGAATATAATTGACAACTCGAAGTTTCAGATTATCCTTTTCCTGCAATGGGGCTTGGAGGAGAAGTCTTTCTAAATTTATACCATCCGCTATTTCGAATATGACTACTGGGCGAACAAAAACAAAATACTTTTTCTTGGTAGGTGTGAAAAGTTGGACATATATCCAACTTTTCACTTCTAAGGAATCCTTAGACTTTGTTTTTACCGTTCCTGGTGGTATCAAGATACCACTGTGTCGGGATATCTTATCTGCCTCTCCCGGAAAATGGATATCTCCAGAAAAGATTTGAAGTTCTATTTTTTTTTTTTTTTTCTCCACTCGGACCAATCCGCCTACTCGACTTCTTGTATTTAAAGTAATTTGTGTATCTCCTCCAATGATACTATTATTCCGTACCATTAGGGAAGAAGATTCGGGGAAAATATACACTTCCTCTGGAATGAAAAAAAAGCGATCTACTTTCATTTGGTATTTTGGCTTAAATTCTTTGACTCCTTGATACTCAATCAAATCTTCTTTTTTGACAATTGAATGCACCCCTATAGTCCCATATTTAGTAATTCCTGAACTCTTTCTTCGGTATTGGCGATCGTCGAAAAAAGCAAAAATACTATTTCTACGGAAAATACCATTTATGGGTATTTCAATTGAAATACTGGAGTGGGGCATTAGTTCTTTCTCTCGTTCTTGAATCGATTGGAATGGGATGATGAATCTATTTCTTCGCCTCTTTGCCAATAAATCAGAATTCCCGTGAATAATAGCCGAAGATATGAGATTACAATAGCTAGTACATATGACTCGATTAAGTTCTAAATAATCAGGAATCCTACCTTCCTTTTTACCTGAAAAATCTGAACTAAAGAATTTTTGTTTAACGTGATCATTATTTACTGAAGGGCTAGAAATATATCTTTGTTCGACAGAAAGAGAATGAACGTTCATTTGATCTTGATCCTTGTGTATCGAAAAGGGAATTATACTGGATTTGGATGAACCTCCTGATAATATCCATAGATGGCTTGTTTTTGGTAAGAGATGTACATTACTATATATAAATTCAGGTGCATGGGAGACGTCAGTACTCCAGTGCATTTCGCCCTCTGAGTCGGAATAAATATGTTTTCGAACCCTCTCTTTAAAACTCAAAGTATATGTTCCCGAACGGATTTCGGCAATCACTTGTTCTGATTCTACATATTGATCGTTTTGAACTAAAAGCAAACTTTTTGGTGGAATAGTCACGTTATGTATAATATCTTGACTCTCAATAGTTACATACAAGTCGATAGAACATAGAAAAGCTGGATGTCCATGACGTGTACGTGTGGGATGAACCAAACCCTCATTAAATTTTATTTTTCCATTAGAGGGGGCTCGCACATGTTCTGCAGTAC